TCCTTCTTGCACTGCTAACCCCAAGCAAGAAGTTTCTTAATGCTGATACTTTCTGTTTCGTCGAGCCCTGGGCTTGTGGTCCTCCTTTGAGTGTGGGTTCAATTGGATGAATCTGTCAAGTCAAGGTCAACGTACGTAGCAGCAAGGATGGTGCATCGCCTATTTATCGTTCTCGCTCGGGAGCCAAAACGAACACGCCTGCTACCTACTGTACTGGACCTTCGACCAGGCATTCTACCCTTGTCGAATCGAAACCAACCACCACTGTATTGCGCTCGAACAGTTGAGCGGCCGCCGGCCAGCAACTTCCGTACACAGATATAGATTCATTCTTCGTACCTGGTCCAACTTCACAACCCTTCGCGGGTTGGTCAGAAGTCAGTCTTGTTTGGTAAGACGGAATTGGACAAAGAGAGTGCTCGACCGGAACAACGGCCAACAAAGACCGTAATTACATAGATAACTGCTCCGTCTTTAAGGCTTTAAGGCGGAACCGTATGGCGGCTGGAAAGAAAGACGACCTCACCTTCTTCTCGTAGATGGTGTCAGTGAGAGCAACTTTAGTATCCCCCGTTGACCTTCTTTTGTAGATAGAATCTTCAATGAGTGGAAACAAGCAACCTTACTAATAAAGGTGCTTGTTGAGTAAGGCCGGCTTTCGAGCCCAAGCCCCTTTACTAGGTTGGGTGCTTGAGCGCATCTTTCTCATATCGATCAAGGCTTTCCTTGAGTTTTCAATAAGGGGCGCGTTAGCTAGGCCGTTTTCTTGCAGGAGTGCTAACGCGCGCCCTTACGTTTTCTTCGCTTGCTCCGCAGTACGAGCCTCATACAGAGCCGCGCCCCTTTAATATGATGAGAAGAAGAGGGGCCGCCCTCTTTTCCGCACCAATCCTTATTTACTACTATATCTTTTTTGGGGTGTATAGCTCAGTTGGTAGAGCATTGGGCTTTTAACCTAATGGTCGCAGGTTCAAGTCCTGCTATACCCAAACCTACCTTGCACTATACTATTAGTAAGGATGCGTAGTAGCGTTCAAAGATCACTCTTTCGGGGGACTTATCTTGTACTCCATTAGGCAAGAAGTGCAGTCGAAGGGTCAGTCCGTAATGAGATCTGAGGGTGGGCACAGAATCAGCCGAGAAGGTGCTAGTCTATCTCCTCGTTTGGGATTCGAAAAGGTCTTCTTGGTTAGCGGTCCTCACTCTGCTGTCATCTCTTGCCAGCTTCAGATCTCATAAATCACATCTTCTAGTACGCTAGTTGGAAGCCGGGTTCGATGCATTATTCAAAGGGCAAGCCCCAGATAGGAGCACCAGCAAGTCTGAGTTCCAATCTCTCTCAAATAGGTAACGGGAAGTACATTGGGGCTGGAAAGCTGAATGAGAACCTGAGTAGAGCGGCAAACTCTTTCTAAGACGTGCGCCTGTCCCGTCGGGAAGAATAATCAATAATCCTTTTCTTATGCTTGGCACGGGATGATAGAAGCTTTTTTTAACAAAGGTTGCAGGCACGACTCCCATGCTGATGGAACGAACTACGACTTGCATTGAGCCTATGCCTTTCCGGCGCACTAGCCTGAAATGAATCCCTTTTCTAATCGGAGTGAGATAGACTCTTTACTTGGAGGATAGAAGCGAAGAAATGCCTACCTACAATAATATATCTACTCTTCTGTCTCGCCTCCTTACCTTGCCCACCTGAAGAGCTCGAATTAAGTTAGGACTGGACCTTATTCTATAACCGGACTTGATGAAATAAATAGGTCATTTTTTCAAAGAAATGCGTTTGATAAGCATCGGCCCAGCTTCTTTCATCACGAGAAAGGGGTTCACCCTAGATAGATAGTCAAATTGATATGGTGACCACTTCCCAATGTCTTACACGACGCGGACTAAATTCATAAAGGCCAAGGGCAAGAATTCTCCATGGCACTAGATAGAACCAGCTCAGTAGAATGGTCTTTTTTCACCTCTACTAATGCAAGTGGGGAGAAAAGAAGGAATGGGATTTCGCACCCCAAGAGCGTTAAGGTGGCAAAGCACACCAATTGCAGTACAATAATAGAGTTGTTGTTATTCCGGGGCGCTCTCCAAAGAGCTCGATGGAGCCCCTTTCTTTTCCCGTAGTGATGTGCCACTCGGCTCACACAAACTCTCCAGAACGATTAACAAAATATGGTACATGGATTTCGTAGTCTACCAGGCTGGCTTTGGTCGTATAGAAATAAATAGTTGAGATTATGGCGTGATACAAAGCGAAGTAAATTTCCGAATAAGGGATCTTCATTTATGCTCGCGAGGAACTATTACGGAGGTGTGGCCTCAAGATCTAAAGGCCCCCGAAAGCCTTCCGTGCCCGATCCCCTCTTCCCGAGCCTCTTTTGAATCTTCTATTTACTGGCCTGAACCAGTCCATAATGTGGTTCTGAATCACCTTGGTAAGTTAAGAATATCTTGTGCTTGCTCATCGCTTACCTGAGCCGTATGATGTCCTTCTTCGTTGTTCACCTCATGGCCAACAGGCCAAGGAAAGCCTCAACAGCACCAAAGAACCCTACTTCTTTCAGTCAGGCCGGCCGGTAAACTACCTCAGAAAAGGCAGTTCCCGCAGAGGAAGCGCAGCGGTCTTTTTTCTTGAGTTTACCATCGGTATCAGGAGACGTAAGGACACCCAAACTCAAGCTTTCTGCATAGTCTCTCGTCCTCTGAGTAGAGGTCTATAAGATTGATGCTAGCTCAGATTGGAGGATTGGGAACAGAAGGTGGTTAGAAGAGTTCGTCGTGGACATCTAAAACGGCTAGTGGTGGCCTCGAGGTGGCTGATGATAACGTTGGAGCGGTTGGCGTTGGCCTTTGAAAGGCAAAGCGCATTCCCGGCCTTGAAACAGCAGATGGCACTCTTGGATGTCATGCCGGCATAATAAATCTTACGGATTTTGAGGGCAGAGATGATCGAGCATAATATAATGATGCAAATTACGAAGTAAGCTCCGCTTTCACCGAGTCTTTTTTTCTCAGGGGTAAGAAAGCTCGCCCGGCTGCTCAAGGCTATGTTCCTCAGATACCGATTCGACTTCAGCGTATGCCAATTCAAGAGATTCCGAGGTGGCAGGAATACCAGTTATGGCACTTACCGGTCAAGGGAAAGCCAAATCCCAACCAGGTCATCCTCGAACCATCATTCTCTTTATTTTTTTTTAGGATGTTCGTGTTAGCAGCGAAACTTGTCTTGATCTTAGATCTGACTTCTTCACTTTCGGGTATCCATGGGGGGCTAGCTGAACTAAGCCTCATCTGAGGAGGAAAGATTTGCTGCTTTCTTAGAAAAGGAGTTACCTAGCTAGTGGAGGGAGGGGAGGTGCTTTGAAATTCTTTTCCACGATTCCGACATTGAGATCTCTCTGCCTTATTATGAGTTGAGAAAGAAATAGTTGAGAGAATCTGCCAGCTAGAAGAGGAATAGGATATAGGTGAGCCCAGTCTTGGCTTGCTTCGCATAGGCTACACAAGCTCCAAAGCGATAGAAGCTTTTTTACGCACACTCAGACAAAGATTGAGGTGAGGGTCGCCCGCCTCGTACTTCTATTAAGGGAAGCATTCGTTCCTAACGCTATTCTAGAGAACAAACTATTGGCTTCTTCCGTTCGCGTTCTCCAGCCTGGTTTGACCCACTTCCTTAGCTACCGAGCTCCAACCCCCTAATATGACATTGAACTGACTGACTTACTTGCTTAACGCGTCTGTCTGGAAAGCCAAAGACTAAGATAGATGCTTCCTATACCGAGCATTCATGAGTGCAGATTGAGAGAGATGGTGGCATATTTAGATGCCTACCTCCTCCTCAATGCTATACTGCGCGCTTATCACTCCGTATTGCACGGCTTGCATTAGGTGATCTCTTTGACGGAACGGATAAAGGGGATCTATCTCCTTAGTTACGGACAGTTAGACCTTATCTACTGCGCCCGACCTTCCCCCGGCTCTCGAATAGAATGACGTATGAGAGAAAGCTGCTCGTAAGCGGCTTCCTTTTTTCTGTTCCACCACTACAGAAGGTACTAGTCTCTGACAAGTTCCTTCTAATCTTTGGAAAAGGGAGAATGGGATCTACTTAGTGCTCGGGGAAGACCCTAATTACTCGTAACTGGGGTGGTTCCCGTACAGAGCCCTCAAGAGAGCAGTTGCTTGTTCGCCAAGAATCAGCCTCACTCTCCTAAGACTTATCAAAGTCGAATCTTAGGTCATGTGATCGCTTAATTCGTCGATCATGTATCTAACTCAACCTGTTCACCTTTCGTCGGTCCGACCGACGATCCAGTTTAACTTCAATGATAGGAATCCTCGATTCGCATCCCCTACTTGGTATTTGTTCTGGTTGGGCCATATAACTTTCTAAGAAGTAGCCCGTAATTGAGGGAATCCGCATCGGTATTAGTGTCCCGGTTCAATTCCCCTCTCAAATAAAATAGGCAAAATCGACGATTCTAGACTGGGTTGAGACATTCTTGTCGGTCAATGTGGATTTCTTGCCTGACAGATAGCCCTTTTTTTTCTGCCGGAGGTAGTAAGTTAGCGAGAGGGGTGAAGCAGGCTAGCGATTCTACTATTACGCTCCAGTAGTAAGCTGATAGTCGCTATCTTCTCTTAGGTAGCAGCACATGGGAGTAGCAAGAATCTGCCTCCCGAGAGGCATAAGAAGAGGCGAAGCGCTAGTTGAGCTAGGAGTTTCAAGCGCTAAGTCCTTTCCTTCGGGAAGTCATTCCAGGCAAGAAAGCCAATCAGCCTTAATCAACTACAAGGATAGTAAGAGGAAAGTTACACCCTCTTTTAATGCATTCCTTATTGCTCTACCCATAGATATTAGACAATTCAAGGTCTTATGCTTAGAGTGATTCAACAAGAAGATAACTAGAGGAACCTCAAAGTCCTATCCGAGAGGTAAGGAATGGTATTCCCCTATCCTCCGCTCTTGGCTAGCATCCAGACTGCATTAGTTAGCTACATCCCTCAGGGTTAAACATCCAGAAAAGTCATGCAGTTACATCGAACTATCAACCAAGAAGCTTAGAAGTACTTTTTTATACTCTCCCAGTACATGAAGGAAAAGCTCAAGAGAAGTCATAAAGGTAGAAAGTCTTCTCTATATAACTTCGCTACTAGTTCTATTTGAACTAAGCCTAATCGCTATCTCTGAAACGTCGTATCTTTATCTGAGGATTCTGTATGTAGCATCTAGATGTATCGTTCTTTGCTTCTGCATGAATTGACTCCAACAACATAGGCAATGTTGGCTCTATCATGTTTATATTGGCAGGAGGTACAACCTGAGTGGGTAGGGGATTGGTAGTGACATTGGGACAGTTTGCCCTTGGAACGGCTATTATCTAGCTATCTTATATCCTATTACCATGATCTTATACTTATAGGTTTGTCCCCACCAGAAATGTCTCTCTTATAATATCTGGAGCTCTACCAGGGAATCTTATCGTTAGACCTGGAAAGAGTCTTCACTATGGCTTGACCCGAGGAGATGAAGGTGACTCTTGTTCCAGTGAATACAACCTATTCTTTGTGACTGCTCTGCAGGCTTAACTTCTTCATTCTATAGGGCGGGGCTAGCACTCGTTCCCACTGCACTTGTTACAGCTGATAGACTCAAAGTAAGGGAACGAAAAGCTGTCTTATAGAAATCCTATCCTCTTCCTTTAGTTTATGCTAATCGATTGAGTAGTCATAGGAGTCGCATTAAAGCCCCTATGGAGGCTTCTTGCTACTGCCCTACCATAAGAGAAATAAGCCAGTCACAGGCAAACAACCTCTTGAGTCTCTAACTTCCGAATCCGAATGCCCAAAAGACCTACTGGTCGGCCACTGCTGCCTACGATCCAGTGTGCAGGGTGCTCGCTGATCGGAAACCTTTCCCAAGAAAGAGGGGCAATCAGGACTGGGAACACCCGCTAGAGCTCAAAATAGGCCTTTCCGGCTAGGTTCTTTGTTAGGAGTTTGTTTACTGGGACAAGATAGTACCCGTTCCGTTGTCTCCGAGTCAGGTTCTGTCCCCGAATCGTCTGTTGATCCGTTGGAGTTTGGGGTTTCAGACTTTGAGGAATTGATGAGTGAAGGGCGATGCCAGTCGATTGATACTCAGATTCCTACATACCAGACTTTGATCAATCGGAGAGAAATCGTCTGATTAAGAAAGAAGGGTTCCGCCTCTCGCTAATACAATACGGGGATAACCCGGACATGACCCCTGACTCCCGTCTTCTCTAGTGGGAATTCAGATCCCGAATAACTAAATAGCGTCAGTGAGGATGCCCATGCTCAGTAGCTTCTCTTTCAGCTTCTTAACCGCGTGGGGCTTCTCCGCTTCAATTGAGCAGCTGAACTCGTTGCCTCAGCCCTTCTTTCTCTAAAAAATCTACGGCTTTTCCTTAACTTAAGCGCCAGTTCTGCTTTCCATTCGTCAGTCAAGTCAGGCAAGCTTCATGCTTATTTATGAACTCCCTGCCTCTGCCTTAAACCGATTGCCAGAAGGCTGCTAGAAGGCTAAACAACTTCCTCAAAAGGGTTCCTTCAGGCTGATCTGTGGGCATTAAAGGAAGCGGATCTAACGGCTATTGGCCGATCTAATGCACGTGGATCTCTTACCTATTGATCTGACCTTTCCTTTTCTGATCTTAGATGTCCATGAAATCGGAATTGAGAGAGGCATATGAATAGTTAATTTAATCTATCCCATGCATTCACTCCTCTGTCGGCCTAAGGACTGGTAATTAAAGTCTTCCTAGCACTTGTAAGGTTTAACTCTTTTGAGTCGTGAACTGGGGGACCTCGGTTCGGGTATGTCTTTAATGCTTGATTTAATCCTCAATCGCCCTTGCTTGGTGAGTCCCTTCCTTTGCTTTGTGTGCTCTTTTGGTGCAGTCACTTCGTTATCTGAGGATAGGGAAATTGGGAAGGCTTCAGACGGCTGGTCTACTTCCTGCTCGATGAGCGTCATCAAGTCGGGTGGTAATCAAGGGGAGCGAGGAAAAGAAGAAAGCAGTCCTTCCGCTGCACGAGCATCGACAAAGAGAGAGTTTAGAGCATTGAATAGAAGATTCAATCAAAATAATGAAATAAACATGGACGAGGGTGAGTGGATTGAACATCAAGTACTCACCCGGGGGAAAGGGTTCTGAGAAGAGCTGGTTTATGGGGCACCGGACTAGCTCGCAAAGAAAAGTAAGTGAAAGAGAAGTTGAATCATAAAGATCGAGACTGCACTGACTGGGCTGACCTTTTAGGTCAATAGGGGTAGTTCACGCGCTTTATTTTTCAGTCTAAGATCGAAATCCTTCGCTCTGGAAACGGTTCGAACTTTACTAGGATATGGCAACAACTGATTAAGACTTGACCCTTCAATTGAGTATAAGTCAGCAAGCAGCTTCCCCTCGGTCGGTTGAACCAGCAGCTTCCCCATCACCTCCTCTAGGTCAGGATGGCACCTCTTGCAAGATTCGTATTCTTCCCAGCTCCCAACCTGCCCTTCGCCAGTTGGAAATAGAGGCAAGAGGTCTCCCGTGTTTTTTGCTTGAAAAGGGCAACTACTAAGGGAGGGTGGAAGGTAGAGGCGTACAGATGAGAAAGTAGGTGTCACACGTACTCATGGATCGGTCTGTCCGCTGAAAGCGAGAGGAATGAGAGTGGCTCAACCGACGGGAAACTAGGAGTGGCTCTACTGTTAAGGAGATAAACGGAATTAGAGTTACCGCTTTCATTTCGGAATGTGGGACGACAATAGAGGTTCCCGCTTTCAGAGTTTAGGTACAGGCCCATAGATAGGATGGAGGTTCATTTGATTCGCGCTTGATTACAAGAAGCTCAAAAGATAAGGCCAAGGAAAGAGGCGAAACTGAACTATAAAGGGGAACAGTGGCCACTCGACCGACTATCATGAACGAAGTGAGGGAAGGAGTTCGGATTGGATCCCTTAGGAGAGAGACGGATGGTCTTAAGAAATGGAATCAGGTCTTTGACGATCCAGTATTAGCTAGCAAGTGTATGGACTCATACTTTGATGACTCCCTAGTGGCCAGGGAAGCGTTAGCTTCACCCTTGGAACGTATCATCTATTCTCTCTAGCTCTCGACTTGACTAGAGCATTTCTTTAGCTCTTTCGCCTAGGGGCATCAAGAACCGGAATGGATATCACATATGCCCTTCTCTTTGGTCCATAGCTAGCAACTCACCGTACCAAGCGCGGCAGCCTCACCCCCTCGGGAACAGAATCCTACCCTTTTGATATGTCAGCCAAACAGCCCAGATGGGACGAGACTAGTCCGGTCAACAGATACTAAATGATACCTCGTATTCAGTACTCTCAGTACTCCCAGACCAGGGCTAGTCACTTTGGATCCCCATAAGTACGACAATCTCTCCTTCACTCGGCGGGGCACGGGCATCAGCCTTAATTTAATAAAGTACGTTTCCGTTTTCACGAGCAGAAATACGATTGATTGAAGCAGGCAACGAAGGGGACGAAGTAGCAGCAGCTTTATACGATATTGGGCAGATTGCCAAGACCCCTTTTATAACGTAGTTGGGGATTCGGCCTGGTTCCATAGAGGGAAGAATGGCAGGGGCCCTGTCGTACGAAGGGGACTGAGAGTGCACTTTGCGAAGCTTCTTTTTTATCTAAAAGAAGCGGGATTGTGGAGCTGTGAAGCGGCAAAGCCGACTATAGATATACCCCACTTGCGCTTTTAGCTTAGGTTTCTTAGTTAGGAACTTGCCTTTTAGTTAGGACTTGTCCTATTTGGTTTGGTAAAGGGTCAACCGGCCCAGGAGACACAAGTGGAAGCTGGCTTGGTGCCCTATTCGGTTAAAGGTTTCATACTATCAAACGTATCCGACTTTCTATCAAACAGCTTTTTGCTCTATGTTTCTAAATACAATACTGAGAATGCCCTTCTTTCTTGTCAAAATTTCATGTTAGTATCCTGCGTGCTCGTGGTTGCTCTATGTGTTTCTAACTGCTGTGTAGTAGGGACCTGAATCCGCGACCTCATGGAGGTGCTTTTCCTAATAAGCTAAACGTGCCTCTGCTATACCTCTGAAGTGCAATTATAAAGTAAATAGCCAGAGGATTAAATACCTTATTTTCCAACCACAAAAAACTATATTTTTATACGGAAATGTCTTTCGAGCTGGGATATCCTTATGCAAGGTTCACTTTCCTGGTCAGAAAGGGGACAAGAACAAACGACTGAACGAACGAGTGAAACGGAGTTCACAACGGAAGAGTGATGGCATGCCATGCCGGGCAGGTGAGATCAAATAGATGATAAGTCCTAAAACAACTGGGAACCCCTATCTCCAACCGATGGAAGAGGTTAAGGATTTGGTGGAAGAGGGGCAGCAGCCCAAAGGCAAGAAAGGGCATAGCTCGAGTAGAGCTAATAGTTCCTGAACTGCCTCATTATTAATCCTAGCCGGGTTAGAGCCATACATAGAGAAAGTTCCATTTTGATAGAGAGAGTTACCTTCTCACTAAAACTATGAATCACAGGAGGGAAATTTCAAACCGCATTTCCGGGGTGAAGGACTTCGACCTGAGACTTACTTAAATACCAAGCTTGTGAACTGTCCCCCGCCCTATCAGAGGTTGAGTTGGAGATCGACGACCATAATATATTTAAAATAGAAGGCTGGCTGGCTCTTTATTCCGCCTTCATCATTGCCTTTCCTTGTTGAAAAGGCGGCATAATATACTCTTTCGGAAACAGGTTTGAAAGGGTAGGGGGTGCGTGCTAGAGGAATAAACCTAACAAGAATTCTTCGGAGAGTAACCTTGGCCCTATCTATGGGGAGGTAAGGGGAAGAAGCGAAAGCGAAGGAAGATAAAGAAGGTAGCGTCCTAACTCTGATCGTACGCTTGTCCAAGTCAGCCGGTATTCACCTCCTCTTGGGCAGGGCATCGATAGTCTATAGGGATTTGCAAATTTGTCTAATTTACCCATTTCCTATCGTCGTTGATCCAACCATTTGATGCATGTGGGGTTGCCCACCAGACTGGGGAAGGGAGAAGTTCAAGCGAGGCTCATCCGGAGAAGATATAAGTCCAGACGGAGCCCCAACCAATTCATAAATATCACCCATGCTTCATGTAACGAAGTGCATTTTTCATCCAAAAGGTGGGTGCGATTGATCGATTCATTTCCCTTTATATTCCGGATAGAACTTCCCATTCTAATTTTAGATCCCGCCCATATCAAATTGGTAACCTCTCCCGTATACCCGCTAGGGGAGAATTTGTCCATTTCATCTTCACTGATAAGGAGAATTAGTTACAACCTTATATCCCACTTACCCCGAATGGATGGAGTGCTTTCTTTCCAGGGAAATCGACCAAGCTTACTCATAATCTCAGGTAGAGGAGTGTAATCTTCCACAAACCCCATCCGCTATTTGGATCCGGGTCGGCCCCCTATACATAGCGAGGTCTTGAGTAGACCTTTTCGCATGGCGTAGAGAAAGACACGAATTTAGGAGGAAACCCCTACCTTATAGCTCCTTTAGAACATCTCCTACTTCCGGAACGGGATAAAGGAGAATACATAAAGGAACTAAGGATGAGAAGTACAAATGCTCTTCCACAACGTGGGTTACTGAAGAGCTAGAGCTGTAAGGGGCACTCCCTTGGGACGACCTCTTTTGGGCAGAAATAGTAGACCCTAGCAATGCAGCCCTTCTCTTTTTAAGCAGAAATCATGCCTCTTATATATAAAATATAAGGGTGAGCCCCTTCCTTTTCCAAGTGAAGCATGACTTCACATCTTCAACTCCTAACTGAAGCGGAAAAGACTCCTAGGAAGAAGTCCTTTCGACCGGCTTACCTATTTCCCACCCCCTTTACCTGCTATATTCTCTTATAGCGATCTGACTGTTTGCCTACCGGAAGCAGCCTGTTTCGCGTCATTCTTTCCTAATGCGTGCACGGGGCTTCTAAGAAGCGTCACAGGGCACGAAAGCGATGCGAAAGCGTGAAACAGACCACCCTTCCATCCTCGAAACACCGGCCAGCGGGGTCCCTTTCAAGTGAACGGCGCTGGAAAGGATGCTTCGCTCCTGTAGATTAGTCAGTCGGGTCAATCAGTAGTGGTGGAATTGTCCACACCACAGGAGCAGAATGAGAAACTGCTCAGCCAGCACAGCCCGCCGCACACGAAAGCAGCAAAGGAAGAGCGAGCGCGCTACGTACGCGAACAGCACGCTACGCTAGAACGTTATGTACCACGCAGAGAATGAACGCGAAGGCTCCAGCTTCAAAGGTATGATATGTAGGCAGATTTTCCGGTAGGTTGAGTCGGTCAACTGAAAATCATTGGAAAGGGTTCTTGCAAAGGAAAGACCTTTTGAGCCCGCAGAGTCGCCCCTTGAAGGAAGGCAAGTCTCTTTCCCAACTGGAAAGCCTTACTGCTGGAGTTAAGTTAGCACTCATCTTATGCCCACTTCATTGCTTAGCTGGCTAGACTCGTAGCTGGCAGATTGCCTTTTTATGAAGTTTATTTACCCAAAATAACGGTTGGCCCAGACCGGAGAAAGGTTCTATTAGCCCAAGGAGGGATGATATTTCAACCTGACGCTTGGAAGGACCTTCCCTTTTACCAATCCCATATGGCCTTGTTGATAGACTCGCTGCTGGCCTAGGAGCTGCCTTTGATAAGACACATTCTTGGGAAACTGCCTGTGGCGCTTCTGGCCTTTGAAAGCAAGTCTCTTTCCCAACAGGAGGTGGCCTTACCGCTTGCCTGGAATGAGCTTCTTGTTGATGAAGCCCACATAGTCGCCTTACCGAGTGAATGATGCTTTCTTTGAGCCTGCATAGTGGCCTTACTTCCGAAACACTATTTGAACCCGGCAGAGGTGCTCGTGGTTCTGGCGTTGAAGGAGAGATTTTAATTGTACTGGCATGCCGTGTGGAAGTCCTGTCTGCTGGGTACTGCACTCTTATACAATTCATCTACTGTCTAAGATGAGTCTCATCCAGCAGCCAACCGATTTTTTGAGAAACTTGCATAGTCGCTTCCGGCTTTAAGTGGTGCAATTCTATCATAACTTGAAAGAGGTGTAAATTACCTCTTATGTTGTGTATATTCTTTACGTAATCCGTAAAGGAATTCACTTCTTTTTCAGACTTGAACAAAGTATCGGCCTTAAACTCGTCCGCCAATTCCTTTGCACAATCTGTATAGTTTAATAAAGTGTCCAAATCTAAGCCGGGATATTTCTCTTTAACGCATTTCCAGTGAGTGTAGTGTCGGAGGTGATTTTCGAGGACCGTTTCAAGTCGACTCCAAGAAGCATTCAAAACTTCTCCGCCTGATCGGGAGGGAGATGAGAAGTTGATGCTTGGCCCTCCGGCTGCGCCTGTTTTGAATTCTTCAAAAAAGGTTCAACGGCAGCTGATAAGTCATCATTCCCCCGCCTCGGATCTTGAAAGAAACCCGCTTCTTCTTGCTGCCGCTGCCCCTGGTCTGTGGCCACAGAAGATACCTCCCCAATTGGGTACCGTACGCCTCCTGAATCCACGAGCTGCTCGCGCTTGAGATTGAAGGGAGAGACGATGACTCCCTCGACGGAAGAGGAAGCTTGGTGCCCGAAGTACCTTCACCGGAAGACACCATCATATTCCCCAGCTGTGGATCCCCAAGAAAAAGAATTGCTATAATAAACCCTCCGAAACACAACCCCCCCAGCCGACTAAAGAGGAAGCGGAAAGACGTCTTAAGTACCATTTTTAAAAGGAGATTAGAATCGAAGATCGAGACCAATAGCATCTATGGTATTATCGAAAGAGGACAAAGGACGGCCAAGGACCAAGAACAGTCTCTTTCCTGTGCTATCAAGAAAGAAGGAATAGCGGGACGGGAAGGAGCAGGAATAGCGGGATGCTATAGAGATAGATGGCTATGAGACTAGTCCAAAGAGTCACTTTCTAAAGCTTCCTCTCCTCCTTCTATGGACGAAGGTTTGGTAACTAAGAGGTCTTGGCTTCTTCCCCTGACACGCATACCACTGTCCTGTACACTAAGTCAAACTAGCTCTAAGACGAGTACGGGCCCTCATTCCTACCTCCCCGCCCTTTGAAGTAGAGTGGGAAAAATTGATAGAGGCAATCTATTTATTGAATATGAATATGAAAGGGATCCCAATAGCAATAGGAAAAGCAGAGAGAAAGAGAGAGAAGACCATGTCGAAAGGATTCTGTCCATCAATCCGATTTTGTTAACATTGAATGTTTGAAGGAATAGAATCAATAGTGTAAGAAGGGGACAGAGATCCTAACTAGGGCTATTCTTCGTGGACTAGTCTTTTGCTTTTCTCCTTCTCTAGTTGTGGGACTTAAGGAGGAAAGATGTCACCGGGCGTTCTAGGGGAACGAAATCCAATAATTTGGCTGGCGTACGAAACTTGCCTTCAAGCTTGAAACTTCTTGCCCATCCATCCTGGCTTTAAACATAGGATTTGCGGCATATGACTATTACTGTATAAAAGGAAGCATGGAAAGAGCATCCGATTACTGAACCACTATGGGATCGTCGCTTAGTGCATTGATGCCTTTCATTTTATTAATAAGGGCTTTGCCTTTGCAATCATAGGCTGTTGGAAGCTCTCTCTGCTCTGTCGGCTGTTAGCCTTTCTGACTTTCCTGATTACCTTATTGTTTTCCTGCTACAATGGGATAATCGGCTTCAGAGTCTTCCTTCCTAGCAGCCTATGTCTAGTGTCAAAAAAGGCATTAGCAAGGTCTTTCCACTTACGAATTCCTGCTATTCAAAGCAAGGGTCGGTGAAGCATACCTCATCCTCTCTTTAGCCTATCCTGTCCTCTTGCTAAACCTCGAAACAGTAAACAAGTCAAAGACTTGCCTTCTCAGATGCGTTGAGAATCGCCTCTTTGACACTACCAGTTCCAAACCCTAGTTTAGAATCTAGTCTCGGCATCAAGATTGTACTAGCTAGGCGAAATGGCCCTTTCATGTCCCAATCTGCATCCGATCTTATATAATATTTGTCCTGCAAACAACCCATTCTTCCAAAATCAAAGTCATAGTGCTACGTGCTACTTACTCTTCCTGCTCCTGCTAATGCTAGTGCTACTCCTAACAGCGCTTATTCCGACAACAGCGAGAACAGTCGCTGGGGATTCGATTGCAGGTTTCTTTGATTACCCTAACAGCCTTCTCGAGCAACCTACTCTAGCAGCTCCTTCTGGGCATGTCCCACTAGTGGAAGAAGTTACTTGCCTTGCCTTCCCCAGCTTGAAGTCAAGTGAGGAACTCTTTCTCTTATATAGGCCTTGAAATCCCATTCTATCCATCTTATTCTTCTGTGTAAGTAAAGACTAGCAGGGCATTCTCTTGCATCAATTCCTTGCGCTTCGAATACCCAAACCACCTCTTAATCTACTTTTCGTAATATGGTGCCAACCAACAATTAGAACTTTGCCTTTCTCATCCGTAGAACCCCAGAGAAAATTTCTATTCATCCTATCCAATTCATCACAAACCTTTTGAGGGAGGAGGGCAGTTTGCATTGTATACATAGGCAGAGCAAATGTTGTAGATTGAATAAGTGTCTCCCTTCCCGTCATATTCAACAATTTAGCTTTCCAACCAGAGAGTCTTCCTTGCACTTTCTCTAATAAATCTGCATAAGTTCTCCGAGAAACCCTTTCATGAATTAGTGGCACGCCAAGATACTTCCCCAAGTTCTTTGTGACAGGCATCCCTACAATTAACTTGATTTAACACATCTCGAGAGGTATTCGGAAACACAAATACCTGGGATTTACTGAGACTAACTCTCTGACCAGAAATGTTACAAAACTCGCACAATGTATGGCGCAGCACTCTAGCTTGAGACTTTGTCGCTTTAGCAAAAAGTATGAGGTCATCTACATAGCACTCAACCTCGTTCTACAACTTGAGTAAGGCTGACCCAGCCATAGCTGACTCCGGCGGTGTTCAATTCGTTGGGCAAAGAGGTCATCTCCTAGGTCAAGGGTCTCTGTCTCAGCTAGCTGCCGTAATAGGAACTCAAAGCCTCGTCATCCGCGGAAAAGAAAACTCTTGCGTAGCCTTCATACCCGAACTTTCCCTTCCGCCACAACAAAAAGCAAAGGTTGGCAACCCAGGCTCTCTTCCGTCAACAGATGAGTATGAACTTTATGCATAGCTTCATATATAGGCATAATTTGCACTTGTTTTTTTCAATTTGGCTTTCCGAGTGCTTTTCCAGGGTTGCTTGATGTGGCTTTCGAGTGAGCTTGGGGGATTCGATCGAGGTCAAGGATTGGTCTATGCAAATGGTAGTTGCTCATTTTTCTCCACCCATTTTATCATAATGATCTTCCGATGGATAAGGGGGATCTTCCAGAGAATATAGATCTACTGGAAAAGAGATATTCGTTAGAGAATGGAGATCGAAAAAAAGTCTTTTGGTAGGCGATTTTTCTCTTTCTCTTTCTGTATCGGAAAGTCTGTGTAGTGGATATAGTTCATATAAAGAAAAAGGTTATGAAATTCAAAATAGGTCTTCCAACGGGGGGACTGCTTGTACCGCTGTCTAGACAAAGCGAGGACCCTCCGGAGAAGCCAACTCAATGAAGAGCAGGATCTGAGCGAACCAGAGCGATTACACCCAATGTCTTTTTCTAGCCTTAAGCCAAAGTAGTCAGTAGTCATTGTTCCTTAGTGCGACCAGTTGCGAGTATTGGCCTGTTGGGGGGTTGAGACGCATTAGTAGCGCATCTTATCTTTCGGCTGTCTTAGTAAAGACAGCCCTTAGTCCTCCTACGGCAGCAAACGTAGCAGCAACTTACTATTGAGGGGCCTCACTCCCCAATTAGGCCAAAGTGCGTCAGGTTTATTTCGGTGGGCCCGACAGGGGAAACGCATCCCTTTCTTGACTTAGTTAAGGGTAGTCGTTGTTGGTTAGGTAGATGTTAGGAAAGAGCAGTGCTTTATTAATAGTCGTGGGGGTCTGGGTCTAAGGATCCCAGCTTTAAGTCAATAAGGGCAGGGATACGCGATTTGAGTTGTTGGGAAAGAGGCGGATTGAGGCGAAGACAAAACCTTTCGGAAAAGCGAGTCCGTGTAGTGCCCCTCCACCGTCTTTCACTTCCTCGAAAGAAGCCTTAAGTGGGGTATAGTTATGTTATAGGTGCAGGGGGTCAAAGGGGTTGGACAAAGCAAAGCTGGCAACGGAAAGCATGAGGGGCGTACTCACACGTCTTTTGTGGCAATCTGCAGGCAGGAGGGCAAAGGCTTACAGGGGAGAGTCAAGTCAAAGCAGCGGTTCTCTTTCTGCTATCTTTCCCGAAGGGCCTACGGGACTCTTTCCCTACGGGATGCAGCTTCTCTTGTTTTGTTGAGGCGAGCCCGGTTGCTTCGTAAGTGAATAGGGGTGAGTTTAGCTAATGAATTGGTTTTTGAGTTGTCGTTTTGAGTGGTGGTTTAAATGGGGCTCTGTAGGCCCCATTGCCTTGTTGTTGTGTAGTTTTTCTTTTCGAGTGTTGGAGCTGAGCTGATTGGAGCTTGGGATTTCCTTAAGCGAGTTCAAGGAAGTGACGTGAAGGTAGCCTTAGGTAAGGAGCTGACGAGATAAACGTGTCTCCACGTCTTTTGGTAGTGGGGGATCACTCTGGGCTAAGAGAGTCTCTTAAGTGCTAGCGTAGCGGGAGAGCAAATAGCAATGAACCTTATCTACAGTATTAGTTCCCTCCTACCAAGAACTACTAGAGCTCTCTATGCGAGGAAAAGGGTACAGATAGGCGGATTGACGCATCTGAGCAGGCAGGGAATACTTAGTGCTTGGAATATGAATGCTATGAGGCTTGGGCGAGAGAGCAGGTCTAGGAGGCCTAGATATTGCATCATGTGAAAGCAGCGCTAAAAAATAAGAGCTGTAAACAAGTGATATAGGCTTCTCATGCATACTTTCCCGACGCCCTAATATCCGGTATTACGGGCGGTATCCACCGATACGTCCGGCTCATCCACAGCTCTCTCTTCCGAGCCCCCCTATGTTGTAAGTGATTGGGTGAGGGAGTTAATACAAGCAAGCAGGCAAGAAAGCGAGTTAATAAGAATGATAGTTGTAATTTTCCGGGATTAAAGAAGAAAGAGAGGGAACAATCCGAGCATGCAACATCAGATAGGTAGGCCCATTCATATTCATTAGGAAAAAGTGTTTACGGCTCTCGTACAGCTGGTACATGTCTTTTCCTTTCTGGGAAGGCCTAATTGCTTGCTGAAATTCAGTAATTCAACTTGCGGGGCCAAAGCCCTGAAACAGATAAATGGGCTACTAAAGGCGTAAAGGTTTTACTTATTGAAGTTCATCTTTCGCGTAGCATGGTGGGTGGGCGAAGGTAGCTTGCTTCTCTTCTCCTAGGCTACTGCACATGTTATTCGCGAAGAAAAGGCAGCGAGCGGTTCTTCGCTTAGTAGAGCTACCGGCCGCCGGACGACGACCGCTTCTTGTTCTCGCCCAGCCGCTTCTTTTGATTTGATTTTGATTTAGAATCCTAGACTAAAGAAGAAGCTCCTGAATCAGCGCAGGGCCAAATCAGCAGCAGGAGAACTGTACTAACCTGCCGCCGGTGACTTTCTCAGGGCTCCGCAGGAGAAGAAAGAGGGTCCGGGTCAAATTTCTAATGAAGCGAAGGCCCCCCTTACTCCCTATTCTCTCTTAAAGCTTTATAAAGCTCGGCTTTAAAGGGGTTAAGAACTATTGACTGTAAACCATAGCAGTTACAGTCACTCAATGGAAATCTTCGCCTTTGGAATGAAGATGGATGAGCAGGCACTTGAGCCTGGAACTGATGAAATTCGGGGAAAACATGGAACCGGTCACTATACTGGGGGGCGAGACATGACCGCGACTTAAGATTCAAGTACCGTTGAAAAGACTAAAGGAACGGGGGGAATGACTACCTGTAATAAAGCACAGGCTAATACGAGCCGACCAGAAGAAGCAAGGCTTAGATTACCAGATCCTGGACACAATCTTCCTAGAGATGGAGAGCCCCTTGCCTCGCCTTTTCTAGCCTCTCCTTCTTGCTTGCTTACCTAGCTCTTGTCTTAGTGACTCTTCCTCTTTTCTAGGTTTTTTTCTGAGTGTTAAAACGGTAGATTTCTCATTTGCCAATGAATTCGATCCGCCCCGATTCGATCAATAATGGGATTCTTGGCTAGAATAAAGGTTCTGTGACATGGACGCCCAGCCCAACTCGGTCGGTCGGTTGGCCCACCTAACAGATGATGAGATTCTCGATCGATTTGATCGAATTTTGAAAAGTCTTTCTCATTATTCAGAACAGTGGAGCTTTCGATCAAGATGTTCTCGCCTCCCCCGTTCGGGCTCTCGCTCGAATCGGAACCTTTATGCATTGGTAGGCTTTCGACTCAATCTAATAGCCTACCTATCGGGCGCCAATAAAAGAGAAAAAGTTTTCGCATGGGCTCATCATCTGATGCAGAACTTATTTAATAACCACCATCCATCACCAATCACATTCCACATCCCACTTCAAACTTTTCGATTCCTCGGGTAGCCTCTATAAAGGCATTCCAGCTTCAGAGGCAGGTGAGCCGGGGCAGGAAGGAGTTTGACTGCTGGGATGGGATCGGATCCTACTCGAAGCACTCCACCACGAATAAGAGTCTTCGGGTTGGATAGGCAGTAGAGATAGGAACTTCTATCTGTAGGGCGGGCTTTCAAGACAGAGATGCACTACTCCATCTGGAAAGGGCTTTCCCTCGTGGGGAAAGAGAAGAACCCCTTATTTAAAGGTAAGGCCAGAAGGGAGTCAAAAATCAATATAAAAAATACCTTCCCGGCCGACGGGACTCTACGTCTGGGTCTTTTATTCCATCTCAAACTCGGATTAGGAAGAGTGCCCTTGAACTACAGATCAATCATAATAAACAATACAATAAAATAAATGGATTCTCCTGCCGGCGAGAAAGAAAGGAAAAAAAGGCAAAAAAAGGGGGATATAGGGAAGAGGAGATTAAGGATAGTCACTCCACTCCATAGATAGTGAACACAGATTCTTGTTTCATTTTCAATTCCTTTCGGGTCGAAAACGCGGGCTGCTGGTGGGGCTGTGCCCATTCTCCCTCTTCTTCCGCTTTACAACCGGAATAAGGAACCTTAGAATTCACCCTACCTGTCGATGAAAAAATGGGATGGGATTTGAGAGGACCACCAGCTAGCGGATCAGAAAGATTTTTATGGAATGTCCTACTCCTGCCCGAGCTTTCCGATCAACCAATCCCCTATTTCAGGGACATCTCTTTGTTAGGTAGGGCCAGGGATCACTAATTAGTCGAATGAGCCCACCCCTCTGGCCTATCATTTATTGGTCGATCCGGCTGGCGGCTCCTGCATCTCCTGCGTCTCCATGGGGGCCCCTTCATACAAGTTTGTTGCTAGGAGTCCCTCTAGTCGAATCAATAATCAATAGAAGTTTACTGACCTGGCTCTTCAATCGACGATCTACAGCTCCCTCTTAGTTGCGGATGCCCATGCTTTGATTCGAAAGCCCTAGCCAGTGATGAATCCCCAGTAAGATCGGAGTATTGAATTCCTCCTCCCTTCAGGCCAGTTTGAACCCGTCCCAGCAACGAACACCTTCCTACTGCAAGGTGAGGCTCTGCCCTTCCCCTAGAATCCACTCCGGGTCGGAGGAGCAGCTAGTCCAACTTCTTGAGCAGCCGAGATATTGAACAACGAACATTTGATTGAATTCCTTGCCTCACCCTGAGATGAGAGGGAAGGTCGATTTAACTCGAATCCTGGACCTGATCTTTAATCCTACACCGGTTAATGATGCGATGGGAGAAGTTTTTCTTTTGTAATTTTTTCATCAATGCTGGCTCAGTCGAGGCTCGTCCATGCCCAATCCCAATGGACAAACCTTCGATCCGCCCCTAGCTCTATAAT